ATAGATACGAATACAGCAGAAAAAAGGGGGGGGATCAAAAAAACAAGTAGAGACCAATTTTACAAAGTTATATACAAGTCGCTACCCCCCCTCGGTATTTCTTTAATTGAATTTCGTTTGATTAGACGGAAGTTCCTTAAAAACTTCCGCTTTCTTTAAAAGATTCTGAACAGTTTCTGTGGGTTGAGCACCCTTTTCAAGGAAATCTAGAATAACAGGAACATTTAAATAAGTTTGATTCTTCATTGGATCATAAAATCCCACCTTTCTAAGATCTTTTCCTTCTCTTCGGGATCGAACATCAATTGCAACGATTCGATAGACGGCTCATTGGGATAGATGTAGATGAACAATACCCCCCCCTAGAACCGTATAGGAAGTTTTCTCCTCGTACGGCTCGAGAAAAAATGATTTGATTTGACGTTTTGTCTATGTATGCAATTCTAATAAATAAAATGACAAATGGGCCTATAAAATCAATTAGACTATGATTTCAGTCTTTTTTTTCTTCCTAAAAATGAAAAAGAAACCATTCGTACTCATAACTCAAGTTGGATAACTCTCAACTAGCTCAAAGGAAAAATCTTTAGTAAATTTCATTTATTGAGTGGTCTTTACCCCCTTTTGTTTCTCTCGTTTCAAATTCTATTTGGAGTCTTTAGTCTGATCCAGTTATTGAGACTATCGAGACAATTAAAATGGTGTTTCCTTGTTCTTAGATCCTTTATTCTTATTTTTAATCATTGGGTTTAGACATTACTTCGGTGCTTCTTAATCCTTTCAAAATGGCAGCAACATACCCTTTTTGATTTCTTTCTATCAAAGAATCCTATGGACAGTTGATTCACGCGTGATACACTTTGAATCGAAAAAGTTGGATAAATTCCAACAAGTTTTACTTTTGAATTGAAAACTTGCTCGAATTGGATGCTTTCGATTTCTATATGGAAGATACATTTACGAAGTTGTTCCGATTGATTGGCATTAACCCTAGATCCTTGCCCCCGAGAAATGAATTAATCCTTTCTACTCGAGCTCCATCGTGGACTATTTACAACCCAACAAAAAATCGAGTGTAACAGAACAAACAATGTCGAGCCAAGAGCACCCTCATTCCTAGATAAATCGAAAATGGTGGATGTAAAAATCCACAATGGATCGTGTCCTTCAAGTCGCACGTTGCTTTCTACCACATCGTTTCAAACGAAGTTTTACCATAACATTCCTCGAATTTGGAACCGGTATGGAATTGATTCAATCATGGAATCATGAATAGTCATTGGTTCGGTTGTACATAGACATCGTAATCTAGACTTTTTCTTCTATATATGATATGTGTATGTGGAACGATTTTTCTGAAAAAGTCTTAGCAAGAAAGCATCTTTAACATACATAAATAATATATAGATAATAGAAAGAAATAGAAATATATAAACGAATAATGAATCTGCATCTTCAAGTGACTCAATAGGATTGAGTAAACGATTTCCTACTTTTTGAGTACCGAAGATTCCACTTACAAGGAATCATTAAAAAAATTTAGTAAAAATAGTTCTAATTAAAATTGAAAAAGTTTCCTATTTAGACATAATTATTTAATTTGAAGAAAATTGAACAATAAGTATCACGTTTGATCTTCATAGGAAGATCCGTTTTTCTTTTTTAATTGACTCATCACTGATTTAATTTAAAATAGATAAAAAGATCAAAGAAAAGAAGAAAGAAATCCAATTTTTTCATGAGATGGATAAAAAAATGATGTAAGTTAAGATTTGAATCTTTATTCTTTTCATCTGATTACGAAAATTAAAATAAAAAAAATAGGGAGGGTTTTTCGTATCTATCAGATAGACTGAACAGTTGTCACTATTATAGATATTCTATAATATAGAATTTAAATAATTTCAGTTTAAATAGTTTAAGGGATCACAAATCGTTTTCACAAAAACCCAAAAATTTTTATAGAACGATACATATCATATATCATATAAGCGATACTTTTCCTTAGTTTATATGATAAACTTTTTTTAACATGGGATTGAGTAATATTTCAATAATCGACTCTTGTCATAAAGTGAATAAAAGGGATAGGATAAATCACCCCTGCCTCAATCGGTACATAGATTTCCAATTTTTCATTAGAGCCAAACACGAAATACCTAAATAAAATGAGATTCAAAGAAAATAGATTGGCTCCATAACATATTTCTATATGTTATGGAACTTGATCATTTGTTAATGAGATTCAAACAGACACAGATATTCAAATTAATACGGATTAACTCCCCCTACTTCTTTCTATGGGAATAATGGAGCATAAAAAAGGGATATGCGCTGGGACGGAAGGATTCGAACCTCCGAATAGCGGGACCAAAACCCGTTGCCTTACCACTTGGCCACGCCCCATTTCAATTTCTAATCTAGACTAAGAAACAATAATATTGGTATTGGTTCTTTGTCAACTACAGTCCAAATATCTATATATCTATAGAATAGATTG